AAAGAAAAACTATCCTCTGATGAATTGTATAATAATTGGAGTTACACCAATGAAAAAAAAAATAACTTAAACAAGGAGTTAAGGAATAGAATCGAAGTTTTAGATAAAGGATCTAGTACTCTGAATGGACTTGAAAAAAGGACTCAATTGTGTAATGATAAGACTAAACAAGAATACTTACCTAAAAAATACGATCCTTTTTTGCATGGACCTTATCGTGGAAGAATCGATTTTTTTTTTTCACCCCTAACGCTAAATGAAACTTCTAGCCAAAAGAACATCAGTACGTTTTGGATAAATAAAATTCACGGTCTTCTTCTTATTAAGAATTATCCCGAATTTGAGCAGACACTAGATAGGTTTCGTATAAAATTATTTTCAACAAAAAAAGTACGTTCTTTATTTCCAGAACAAACACAAGAAAAAATTGATTCAGAAGATCAAATACTAATTTTAAAAATTTTATTCGATGTAGTTATAACGGATCCCAACGACCAAAGAATTAGAAAAAACTCTATTGGAATAAAAGAAATTAGTAAAAAAGTTCCTCGCTGGTCATACAACTCAATTACCGATTTAGGACAAAAAAAGAAAAACAGGGGCGAAACTGTAGCAGGGGCAATTCGTTCAAGAAAGTTCAAACATGTAGTTATTTTTACTGATAACCAGCCAAAGCCAAATACCTCCACGTATATTAATACCAAATATACTAAGAGTCCTAAGCAAGCAAAGAAAGTGAATTTGACCCATTATTCACAACAATCGGATTTTCGTCGAGGTCTAATCAAAGGCTCTATGCGCGCACAAAGACGTAAAACTATTACTTGGGAACTGTTTCAAGCAAATGTGCATTCCCCGCTTTTTTTGGACAGGCTAGACAAACTTTTTTTTTTTTCTTTTGATATTTCCGAACTGATGAAAGTAATTTTTAAAAATTGGATGTGGAAACAAAAAGACCAAAAACTTTCTGATTCTAAAATTGAAAAGCAAAAAAAAATCGATAACCAAGAGGAGGACAAAAGAGAAAAATACAAAAGAAAAGAAAAAACAGAGATACCCATAGCAGAAATCTGGAATACATTTTTTTTTGCTCAAGTACTCAGAAGTTTTGTATTATTAACTCAATCGATTCTTAGAAAATATATTATATTACCTTCACTGATAATAGCTAAAAATATTGCTCGCATGCTCTTATTTCAAATTCCCGAATGGTCCGAGGATTTAAAGGATTGGAATAGGGAAATGTATGTAAAATGCACCCATAACGGTGTTCAATTATCCGAACGAGAATTTCCGAAAAACTGGTTAACAGAGGGTATTCAGATAAAGATCCTATTTCCTTTTTGCCTGAAACCCTGGCACAAATCTAAGCTACAATTCCCTCATAAAGATGCAATGAAAAAAAAAGGGGGGCAAAAAAACAACGATTTTTGTTTTTTAACAGTTTGGGGAATGGAAGCGGAATTGCCTTTTGGTCCTCCCCGAAAAAGACCTTCGTTTTTTAAACCCATTTTCAAAGAACTAAAAAAAAAAATTAGACAATTGAAAACAAAGTCTTTAAGAGTTTTAAAAGAAAGAACAAAAATTTTTCAACAAATCGCAAAAGAAACAAAAAGATGGGTCATCAAAAGAATTCTATTACTAAAAGTACAAGGAAGAGTAAAAGAACTTTCAAAAACAAACCAAATTCCAGTATTTAGATTGCGAGAAATAGATGAATTGGGTGAAGATAAAAAAGATTTGATAATGAGTAATCAGATGATTCACGAATCGTCCATTCAAATTCGATCTATGGATTGGACAAATTTAGCACTGCCCGAAAAAAAAATAAAAGATCTGACTAATCGAACAAACATAATAAAAAAGAAAATAGAAAAAATTACAAAAGAAAAGAAAAAAAGACTGCTAACTTACGAAATAAATATTAGTTCGAACAAAACAAGTTATCGTCCTAAAATATTCGGAGCGTCCAAAAAGATTTGGCAAATATTAAAAAAAAGAAATACTCGATTAATTGGTAAATCATATTTTTTTATAAAATTTTTCATTGAAAGGATATACATAAAAATTTTTCTAGCTATTGTCAATATTCCAAGAATCAATGCAATTTTTTTTTTTGAATCACCAAAAAAAATCAAAATTATTGAGAAAAATATCCACAATAATGAAACAAATCAGGAAAGAATTAATAAAACAAGTAAAAATGGAATTCACTTTATTTCGACTATAAAAAAATCACTTTCTAAGGTTAGTAATAAGAATTCAAAGATTTCTTATGATTTCTCTTTTTTCTCACAATCACAAGCATATGTATTTTACAAATTATCACAAACCCAACCTATTCACTTTTATAATTTAAGATTTGTCTTTCAATATGACGGAACATCCCTTTTTCTTAAGAAGGAAATAAAAGATTATTTTAAAAAACAAGGAATATTTCATTACGAATTAAGACATGAATCTTTTTTGAATTTTGAAATGAATCAATGGAAAAACTGGTTAAAGGGTCATTATCAATATCAATCTGATTTATCTCGGATAAGATGGCCTATATTAGTACCACAAAAATGGCGAAATAGAGCCAATCAACACAGTATGGCTCAAAAGAAAGATTTAAACAAAAAGGATTCATATGAAAAAAATAGATTAACTCATTCCGACAAACAAAACTTTTTTGAAGCGAATCCATTACAGAATCAAAAAGATAATTTTAAAAAACACTATAGATATGATCTTTTATCATATAAATCTATTAATTATGAAGATAAGAAAGACTCGTATATTCATAAATCATTATTCCAAGTAAATAATAAAGAAGAAATCTTTTCTAATCCCAACATAAGGGAAGGCAAATTATTTGATATGTTGGGAGGTATCCCTATTAATAATTATCTAGAAGAAGATGATATTATGGATATGGATAAATTTTCGGATAGAAAATTTTTTGATTGGAGAATTCTCGATTTTTGTCTTAGAAATAAGGTTGATATTGAAGTCTGGGTTGATATTGGTACCAACAGGAATCAAAATACTAAGATTGGGGCTGATAAGTATCAAATAATTGATGAAATTAATAAGAAAGTTCTTTTTTATCTTACAATTCATGAAGATGAAGAAATTAAACCATCCAATCAAAAAAAGTTCTTTTTTGATTGGATGGGAATGAATGAAGCAATACTAAGTTGTCCTATATCAAATCTGGAGCTTTGGTTCTTCCGAGAATTAGTGCTATTTTTTAATGCATATAAAAAAAAACCGTGGATCATACCAATCAAATTACTTCTTGTCAGTTTTAAGGGAAATGAAAATGGGAATAAAAAAATAACTCGAAAGAAAAAGGAAGATCTTTTTATATCATCGAATCAAAAAAACTCTCTTGAATTATACAATAGAAGTAAAGAAGAAAAAGAACCCCCAGACCGAGGGAATCCTCGATCAGATGCACAAAACCAAGTAAGTCTTGGGTCAGTTCTCTCAAACCAAGAAAAAGATGTTGAAGCAAATTCTTCGGGATCAGACATCAAAAAACGTAGAACGAAAAAACAATACAAGAACAACACAGAAGCAGAACTTTATTTCTTCCTAAAAAAGTATTTGCATTTTCAGTTGAGATGGGATTCTTTTTTAAATCAAAGAATAATAAATAATATCAAGATCTATTGTCTCCTGCTTCGACTGATAAATCCAAGAGAAATTGCTATATCCTCTATTCAAGGGGGAGAAATGGGTCTGGATATTTTGATGATTCATAAGGATTTCACTCTTACAGAATTGGTGAAAGGGGGAATATTTATTATCGAACCGCTTCGTCTGTCTGTAAAAAACGATGGACAGTTTTTTATATATCAAATCGTAGGTATTTCATTGGTTCATAAGAATAAGCGCCAAATTACTAAAAGATACCGAGAAAAAAGCAATGTTCATAAAAAAAACAATTATGAATCCATTGCAAGACATCAAAGAATGACTGGAAATAGAGACAAAAAGAATTATGATTTGCTTGTTCCTGAAAATATTTTATTCCCCAACCGTCGTAGAGAATTGAGAACTCTGATTTGTTTCAATTGGAAGAATCAGAATGGTATTCAGAGAAATTCTGTATTTTGTAATAACGTAAAAAAAGGGAGTCACGTTTTGGATAAAAGCAAAGATCTTGCTAGAGCGAAAAAGAAACTAATTAAATTAAAGTTCTTTCTTTGGCCCAATTATCGATTAGAAGATTTAGTTTGTATGAATCGCTATTGGTTTAATACCAATAATGGCAGTCGTTTCAGTATGATAAGGATACATATGTATCCACGATTGCAAATTTGTTACTAGTACGTTTTTCTTATCGATCGCGTACCATACCTGGTATATGAAAACAAAGAGATGGACGCATGCCTTGTCTTACATTCCATTATGATACAGGATACCACTTTAAGGACATACGGATTGGTTAGATCTATAAATGAATTAACAGAATTTTTTTTTAGGTCTCGCTTTTTCTCTTTTGAAGAAATATACCATCCTTTTTTATCCCTAATCAAATCGAAAATGGGATTGATTGTTGATTGATTTTATCGGAAGTTCATAACGGTTTTAAGATGATTGTGTATATTCAATTCAAATGACTAACATTATTATTACTGATCAGTAAATTTCATATTAAAAGAAAGGGAAAAGAGGGTTTCGTTTTATGGTAAAAAATTCATTCATCTCAGTTACTTTTCAAGAAAAAAAAAAAGAAAACAGCGGGTCTGTTGAATTTCAAGTATTAAGTTTCACTAATAAGATACAAAGACTTACTTCCCATTTGGAATTGCACAGAAAAGACTATTTATCTCAGAGGGGTTTACGGAAAGTTCTGGAAAAACGCCAACGGCTACTTTCTTATTTGTCAAAGAAAAATAGAGTACGTTATAAAGAATTAATTAGTCAGTTGAATATCCGGGAGTCAAAAAATCGTTAATTTGAAAAAAGAATTTTGAATTATTTGATTTATTAGATTTTGAATCTTGATAACTTCTTTTTGTTTTCAACAATTCATGTAAGAATGAATCGAGGAAAAACCTATGAGTATACTAGCTACAGGAAAAGACCTTATGAGAGTAAATATGGGACCTCACCACCCATCAATGCACGGTGTTCTTCGTCTCATCGTTACTCTCGATGGCGAAGATGTTATTGACTGTGAACCGATATTGGGTTATTTACACAGAGGGATGGAAAAAATTGCGGAAAACCGAACAATTATACAATATCTGCCTTATGTAACACGTTGGGATTATTTAGCTACTATGTTCACAGAAGCAATAACTGTAAATGGACCAGAACAGTTGGGAAATATTCAAGTACCTAAAAGGGCCAGCTATATCAGAGTAATTATGTTGGAGTTGAGTCGTATAGCCTCTCATCTGTTATGGCTCGGCCCTTTTATGGCAGATATCGGTGCACAGACTCCCTTCTTCTATATTTTCAGAGAAAGAGAATTAGTATATGACCTATTCGAAGCTGCCACCGGTATGAGAATGATGCATAATTATTTTCGTATCGGAGGGATAGCGGCCGATTTACCCCATGGCTGGATAGAGAAATGTTTGGATTTCTGTGATTATTTTTTAACGGGGGTTGTTGAATATCAAAAACTTATTACGCGAAACCCTGTCTTTTTAGAACGAGTTGAAGGAGTAGGCATTTTTGGTGGAGAAGAAGCAATAAATTGGGGTTTATCAGGACCAATGCTACGAGCGTCTGGAATAGAATGGGATCTTCGTAAAGTGGATCATTATGAGTGTTACGACGAATTTGATTGGGAAGTCCAGTGGCAAAAAGAAGGAGATTCATTAGCTCGTTATTTAGTCCGAATCGGTGAAATGACAGAATCCGTAAAAATTATTCAACAGGCTTTGGAAGGAATTCCGGGGGGGCCCTATGAGAATTTAGAAATCCGATGCTTTGCTAGAGAAAGCGATCCAGAATGGAATGATTTTGAAGATCGATTCATTAGTAAAAAACCTTCTCCTACTTTTGAATTACCGAAACAAGAACTTTATGTGAGAGTCGAAGCCCCAAAAGGAGAATTGGGAATTTTTCTGATAGGAGATCAAAGTAGTTTTCCTTGGCGATGGAAAATTCGCCCACCGGGTTTTATCAATTTGCAAATTCTTCCTCAGTTAGTTAAAAGAATGAAATTGGCGGATATTATGACGATACTAGGTAGTATAGATATCATTATGGGAGAAGTTGATCGTTGAAATGATAGTCGATACAACAGAAGTACAAGATATTAATTCTTTTTCCCGATTGGAATCCTTAAAAGAGCTCTATGGGACCATACGGGTGTTTGCCCCTATTTTGACTCTTGTATTAGGAATCACAATAGGTGTACTAGTAATTGTGTGGTTAGAAAGAGAAATATCTGCAGGAATACAACAACGTATTGGCCCTGAATACGCCAGCCCTTTCGGAATTCTTCAAGCTTTAGCAGATGGAACAAAACTACTTTTCAAAGAGAATCTTCTTCCAGCTAGAGGAAATACTCGTTTCTTCAGTATTGGACCATCTATAGCAGTCATATCAATTCTACTAAGTTATTCAGTAATTCCTTTTAGTTATCACCTTGTTTTAGCTGATCTCAATATTGGTATTTTTTTATGGATTGCCGTTTCAAGTATTGCTCCTATTGGACTTCTTATGTCAGGATATGGATCAAATAATAAATATTCGTTTTTAGGTGGTCTGCGAGCTGCTGCTCAATCGATTAGTTATGAAATACCATTAACTTTATGTGTTTTATCAATATCTCTACGTGCGATTCGCTAAAATATAAGCTTTTCTTTTCCTTCTAGAAAAAAAAAAGAAATTTAATGGATATCCGCATTTTTTTTTATCCATTTATTTATTCTTTAGGTTAATAAAAAAATTAGATAGTTATATATGAGTGAAAGAAAACAACTTCTAAATTCGCAGTAAAAGCAGATTGAGTCTCATTTCCTATGTACAAGAGTTAAGTGAAAGTAAAAAAAAGTGGAAGATGCCCTTTACCCCAAGATTAGTTGATTGGTCATCCTAGCTTGAAGCGGGCTCAAAAGTCAACCGTATGGAGTTTTCACTATATGTTTGAATGTATTACAATACATATATTAACGAACGGGGGATTGAAAAAAAAATGGGTGGATAATAAGGAACACTAAAATACACACAAAGAATTAGTAATGGAGATTATGTAAATTAACGAAAAAGATACGTCTGCATAACATAAAAAGAATACTAATTGGGGCTTTAAGTTGGTAGAAATGATCAGGCAGTACTCCCCACAATTCCGATTCAGAGTATGCTCCTATCCCCCAATTAAAGAAATTACTATCGGGAACGAAATAATCCTTTACTTTTTTGAGGCCCCCTTTTTCTCAGAAAGAAGAAGAGGAACAAAAAAACATAGAAAAAAAAAAAAAAATTACAATAAAAAGAAAAGCTATTTTTTTCTTATTTCTTTCCTATCTTCATAGAAAGAAAAATTGTGTCATGATTCATGAACTAATGTAATGTCTAATTTTTTTTCGTAATCAAAAAAAAATGATGGCTCGAAATATCAATAGATATTTCTACAAAGAGTATTTTATTGAAGGATTTATTAAGTTATTACTCACCCCAAAAAAGTTGAAGGATGAGATCGATTCAGAAATGCTTTTTGATTTATTCTTATAGCAGACAGAATTCCATTGGTATAATTGGGGACCTTCCACGAGTCTATCTATGCTATAACCATATCAAGATAACGAATACTTGCCCGGTCCTTACATTTATTTGTGGCCCTGAGGAGCCGTATGAGGTGAAAATCTCATGTACGGTTTTGTAATAGCGATGGGAACAGTAATGTTATCACCGACTATGATTATCTAATAGTTCAAGTACAGTTGATATAGTCGGGGCGCAATCAAAATATGGTTTTTGGGGGTGGAATTTGTGGCGTCAACCTATAGGGTTTATCGTTTTTCTAATTTCTTCCCTAGCAGAATGCGAAAGATTACCTTTTGATTTACCAGAAGCAGAAGAAGAATTAGTAGCAGGCTATCAAACCGAATATTCGGGGATCAAATTTGGTTTATTTTACGTTGCTTCCTATCTAAATTTATTAGTTTCCTCATTATTTGTAACAGTTCTTTACTTGGGCGGTTGGAATCTTTCACTTCCGTACATATTTGTTCCTGAGTTATTTGAAATAAATAAAGCGGATGGAATCTTTGGAACGACAATTGGTATCTTTATTACATTAGCTAAAACTTATTTGTTCTTGTTCATTTCTATCACAACAAGATGGACTTTACCTAGACTAAGAATGGACCAATTATTAAATCTTGGCTGGAAATTTCTTTTACCTATTTCTCTCGGTAATCTATTATTAACAACCTCTTCCCAACTCCTTTCACTGTAGACAAAAAAAGGGATACTATATTCACGGCTTACCTCAAACAAGAGAAAGAAAAAATTTATTCATAGATATTCCCGATATGCTCCCTATGGTAACTGGGTTCATGAATTATGGTCAACAAACAGTACGAGCTGCAAGGTACATTGGTCAAAGTTTCATGATTACCTTATCCCAAGCAAATCGTTTCCCTGTAACTATTCAATATCCTTATGAAAAATTAATAACATCGGAGCGTTTCCGCGGTCGAATCCATTTTGAATTTGATAAATGTATTGCTTGTGAAGTATGTGTTCGTGTATGTCCTATAGATCTGCCTGTTGTTGATTGGAAATTGGAAACTGATATTCGAAAGAAACGATTGCTTAATTACAGTATTGATTTCGGAATTTGTATTTTTTGTGGTAACTGCGTTGAGTATTGTCCAACAAATTGTTTATCAATGACTGAAGAATATGAACTTGCTACTTACGACCGTCACGAATTGAATTACAATCAAATTGCTTTAGGTCGTTTACCAATGTCAGTAATTGACGATTTTACAATTCGAACAGTTTTGAATTCGTCTCAAAGAAAAAACGGGTAAATCTCTTTATTATTGGAAATTACTAGGGTTCCGTGTTGGTATAAAGGAATAAGGTCTTTCTCTTTGTTTGGTACAAATCCCAACTATAGATTGGATTATGAGAAGTACAAATTAATTTGTATTGAAAGTCTGTTAATATATCCACAATTTTTTCGAAATATAGACTTTCAATTTCCAACTGCCATTTCCAATAAAGAAAAGAACTAAATTGATCCAATAACTGTACCCACATCAATTCACACCTATTAGATTTGAATTGAATTCAATCGGGAATGCCTCATAAAAAAAAATTGCCTGGTCGGTTCAATAAGGTCATGAAAAAACATTTCGATTTATTTATCTCTTATTTTAATATAATGGATTTGGCTGGACCAATACATGATTTTCTTTTAGTTTTTCTAGGATCGGGTCTTATATTAGGAGGTCTGGGAGTGGTATTACTTACCAACCCGATTTATTCTGCCTTTTCATTGGGATTCGTTCTTATTTGTATATCCTTATTCTATATTCTATCAAATTCGCCTTTTGTAGCTGCTGCACAGCTCCTTATTTATGTAGGAGCTGTAAATGTTTTAATCATATTTGCTGTAATGTTCATGAATGGTTCAGACTATTCCAACGATTTTCATTTGAATTTTTGGACTATTGGGAATGGAGTTACTTCTCTGGTTTGTACAAGTATTTTTTTGTCCTTACTCACTACTATTCTAGATACGTCGTGGTACGGGATTATTTGGACTACACGATCCAACCAGATTATAGAGCAAGATTTGATAAGTAACAGTCAGCAAATTGGAATTCATTTATCAACCGACTTTTTTCTTCCATTTGAACTCATTTCGATCATTCTTTTAGTTGCTTTGATAGGTGCAATTGCCGTAGCTCGTCAGTAAAAAATCTTTATAACTAGCAACAGCAATCCAAATTCGACTTTTCTGTGTTATCACATCTATTTGCCTTCAATTCGATTTGAATACTGTTTCATGTATAAATCAAATAGAAGTTTATTGATTTGATCTATTAGCAATATATTCTTTTGTTCTATACTTGTTAGATTATAAGTAATCAAATCACTTGACTTATTGTTCATATTGAAATGAATCGAAATTGGTACGGAGTTGGTCAATGATGCTCGAGCATGTACTTATTTTGAGTGCTTATTTATTTTCTATTGGTATCTATGGATTGATCACGAGCCAAAATATTGTCCGGGCCCTGATGTGTCTTGAACTTATATTAAATGCGGTTAATATAAATTTTGTAACATTTTCCGATTTTTTTGATAGTAGGCAATTAAAAGGAGATATTTTCTCAATTTTTGTTATAGCTATTGCAGCCGCTGAAGCAGCTATCGGATCAGCTATTGTTTCGTCAATTTATCGTAACAGAAAATCGATTCGTATCAATCAATCGACTTTGTTGAATAAATAAAATAGTATTTCAAAATCAGAATATTCATAAATTCAAATTAGCATCTATAATACGTCCTAACCTCGATCATATCGGCGAAAACGTAAAAAATCAAAGTATCTTTGTTCCCTCTTATCAGTTGATCCAGAAATGGATTGATTCCAAAATTCTGGTAAATCGTTGATTGATCTGGTGTTTCAATATATGATTCATTTCCAAAATTACTAGATCGAAAATTTATGAATTCAGAAATAGATAGATTCAATGTCACATTCAGTAAAGATTTATGATACATGTATAGGGTGTACTCAATGTGTCCGAGCATGTCCCACGGATGTATTAGAAATGATACCTTGGGACGGATGTAAAGCTAAACAAATTGCTTCTGCTCCAAGAACGGAGGATTGTGTTGGTTGTAAGAGATGTGAATCCGCCTGTCCAACGGATTTCTTGAGTGTTCGAGTTTATTTATGGCATGAAACAACTCGAAGCATGGGTCTAGCTTATTGATATTGATACGTTCCCCAAAACCCCACTTGAATCTATTTTGAATACATTTTTTTTACTTACTGATTACCGACAAAAACCCGTACTCGAAAAATAAAAAAAAATTAAGAATATATATTCTATTTTTCGAGCACGGTTTTGTCTGGTTCGAGTGTATCTTGCCTTTACCACGAACTTTTTTCCTTGGTTAACAATAATTGTAGTTTTTCCGATAGCCACGGGTTTTTTCATTTTCTTTCTCCCTCATAGAGGAAATAAGGTGACTAGGGGGTATACTATATATATATGCGTGCTAGAACTCCTTCTAACGACCTATGCCTTCTGTTATCATTTTGAATTGGACGATCCATTAATACAACTCGCAGAGGATTATAAATGGATCGATTTTTTTGGTTTTTACTGGAGATTGGGAATAGATGGACTTTCCCTAGGACCCATTTTATTGACGGGATTTATCACCACTTTAGCTACGTTAGCGGCTTGGCCAGTTACTCGGAATTCCCGATTATTCTATTTCCTGATGTTAGCAATGTATAGCGGTCAAATAGGATCATTTGCTTCTCGTGACCTTTTACTTTTTTTCATCATGTGGGAATTAGAATTAATTCCTGTTTATCTACTTCTATCAGCATGGGGTGGAAAGAAACGTCTTTATTCAGCTACAAAGTTTATTTTGTACACTGCAGGAGGTTCCGTTTTTCTATTAATAGGAGTTTTGGGTATCGGTTTATATGGTTCCAATGAACCAACATTAAATTTGGAAATATTAGCTAATCGATCGTATCCCGTGGCACTGGAAATACTATTCTATATTGGATTTCTTATTGCTTTTGCTGTCAAATCACCGATTATACCCTTACATACATGGTTACCGGACACCCATGGGGAGGCCCATTACAGTACTTGTATGCTTCTGGCCGGAATCTTATTAAAAATGGGAGCATATGGCTTGGTTCGGATCAATATGGAACTATTACCGCACGCTCATTCTCTATTTTCTCCCTGGTTAATCATAGTAGGTACAATGCAAATAATTTATGCAGCTTTAACATCTCCTGGCCAACGCAATTTAAAAAAAAGAATCGCCTATTCCTCTGTATCTCATATGGGTTTCATAATTATAGGAATTGGCTCGATAACTGATACAGGACTCAGCGGAGCCATTTTACAAATAATTTCTCATGGGTTTATTAGCGCTGCACTTTTTTTCTTAGCAGGAACGAGTTATGATAGAATACGTCATGGTTATCTCGACGAAATGGGCGGACTGGCTATACCAATTCCAAAGATATTCACGCTATTTAGTATCTTATCAATGGCTTCCCTTGCATTACCGGGCATGAGTGGTTTTGTTGCGGAATTGATAGTATTTTTTGGAATAATTACTAGCCAAAAATATTTTTTAATAGCAAAAATACTGATTACTTTTGTAATGGCAATTGGAATGATATTAACTCCTATTTATTCATTATCTATGTTACGGCAAATGTTTTATGGGTACAAGCTATTTAATGGCGTAAACTCTTATTTTTTTGATTCTGGACCACGGGAATTATTTGTTTTGATCTCTATTCTTCTACCCGTACTTGGTATTGGTATTTATCCGGATTTCGTTCTGTCACTATCAGTGGACAAGGTCGAAGCTATTCTATCTAATTTTTTTATAGAGAATTTTCATGAATAAAAAAAGAAAAAATAAATTTGAATTGTAACCAAACCCCTTTTGGGTTTGTGAGAACCTTTTGAATCACTCCACTACTTGATTCAAAAGGTTCTCGGCGGTTTCCACTCAGTTTCGTTTATATATATGCGCCATCCTATGTTTGTCTTCATCAGGCCCTTTCTTTTCTTCAATTTGCAATTCAATTAGATGTGAATTGTTAATTAAATGAACCATAACTATGTAACCCTATTCCTAATAGATTGACCCCGAAATAACATATCCAAATTATAACAAAGCCCATAGAAGCCACAATTGCGGAATTAAAACCTTCCGATTTTTTATTTGTTCGAGTATGGAAATAAATCCCGAATATAGTCCAAGTAATAAATGCCCAAGTTTCCTTTGGATCCCAATTCCAATATGATCCCCATGCCTCATTAGCCCATACTGCGCCTGAAAGAATACCTATGGTTAAAAAGATAAATCCTAGACTAATAATATGATAACTCCAATGATCCAATTGTTGAATCAATTGATACCTGTAATAATTTCTAGCAGAAAAAAAATAAGTATTTAGTAAAACATTGGTTTTTGCATTCATGTATTGTATTTCACCGAAGGAAAATGACTCAGTTACAGTTCCATTTAATAATTTATTGCTTTTACCAAAAATCCTTATCACTTTTCGAAATGTAATGACTAGAAGAGCTGTGGATAATAATGATCCGCATAAAAGAGCTGCATAGCCGAATACCATCATACTTACGTGCATCATTAACCACTGAACTTGTAGAGCGGGCACTAATATTTCGGATTGATGCATTTTGGTTAACAAACACGAAGTTGCAAAGCCTTGGGTAAAAATAGCACTTGGCGCGGTTATTGCGCTTAAATGATTTTTATGTTTTAAAATCCTATGAATAATGGAGAAACTCCATGACAGAAAGATTAATGATTCATATAAATCACTTAATGGGAAATGCCCCGAATAAATCCAACGAATTACTAATAATCCTGTTAGACAGAAAAGGGTAGCTATCATCCCCTTTTCTGGTGAATCATATAGTCCTACGATTTCATCGACTAATAAGGTTATTAAATGGATTGTAATTCCAATTGAAATGACCGAAAATGATATATGAGTTAATATATGTTCTAAAGTTGAAAATATCATAAATAAAAAATGAAATTAAAAGCAAAAAGTGAAAGTCTCTCGAGTATACGGAATGGAAATCGGAAATTCAATTCATTATAGGGCTTTTATATATCTTTTAGAAGATGTTATGCCGCCACTCGGATTCGAACCGAGATGCTCTAGCACTGCTTCCTAAGAGCAGCGTGTCTACCGATTTCACCATAGCGGCTTGCTAGAAATAATAATAACTTATTTTTATTTAATCGTCGAGATGGAAAGTGAAAGAGAAAGTTTCAATGAAATACTTTTGGTTTTTAGGAAGCATTCAATTGATGAATAAAAACTTGTTTCAATAGAGATTGAAACAGTCTCTTTTTTATCGTTTTATTTAGTTATTTAAGGTTTCAGTTTTATTTAACTTAACAATAACATATTCTTTTTCTTTTTTATGGATCACGATCACAATTTAAGCATAATATCCAATAATTCAAAAAATTTGATTTAATTTGCATAACTTTTGTCTTGTGATAATCGTTAGGTTTTTTTTCAGTATGAATTTGTCTTAGGGTTTATCAAACCAATTAGGTATCGAGCTATACATATTATATAAAAGAATTTCGATTTCTATTGTCCTACTTCAAAAATTGATTTCTAAATCCGAATTCTAAAAATCGATATTTTTAGATTGATCCTCCCTTTCAAACATAGGATTCTTTTATTACTTATAAATTGCATACTATTCGTATAGAAATTAGAAATACGCCGAAATGGCGAAAGACGCTTTTCTCATTCTCACTTGGAGTGATGATTCAGAAAGTTAAAAAAAAAGTATAATTCAAAATGAGTTTCAACAACTCATTGCTTTTGTCTAAAGATTTCAATTTATGCTATAGAATAGCATAAATTGAAATAGAAAAGGAGAAATATAAAAAAAAAAAGAAAAGACAAAACAAAACCTTTATTATTGTCTTATTTATAAGTGGGTGGGTGATGGGGAAATTAAGAATCCCCATCCCGGGAATGAAAAGCATATTCAAATACAAATAAAGGCAAAACTCTCAATTTTTTATTCTTTTTTTTTTTTCAAATAAAAAAAAAGTACCGATTCAGTAGCCAAATCCATTGGTTCAAAACAGTAGGGAATGGAAATCATTATTTATTACTTACTTTTTCTATTTCTATTTTTTTTACTTCTATTTTTCTATTCTATATTAAAAAACGGAATCTAAATTCGAAACTAAATTGGCTCGTTTTTGGAGTCAGGTGGATGCGGATTCCAATTATTCCAACGTTTTATTAATTATTTGTCGTACAAAAAACTTTTTGAATTCCCGGTCGAAAGGGATTTCGCTAACGAAAAAGCTTTCCGCGCTGCCCAATATCCCCCTTTTTTCCAAATATTTTTACGAATACGTTTTTTTAATATAGAACTACGTTTTTTTGGAACTGCCATTCAAAAAATAAAAAGTTATTCATTACAAAAATTGGATGTGAAAGACATCTATTGTTTAAAACAAATCATTTTTTTTTTTTTTCAATTCCTATTCCATACAATATCTGAGGCAAAATAATTTGTATTTCGGAGTTATTTGTGATACCTTTCTATCTCTCTCTCTTTTTGGGATGTTACATTTGTACATAAAAAATACATATCGAACAAGCTTAAGAACCCTTACCTACCTAATAAAAAATTTGAATCTTTTTCTTTTTTCTTTTCTAGTAATTCTAGTAATTGGTTATTAAATACCATTTATTAGAATAGAACACAATCAATCAGTCCCGAATTAAACTCGTTAATTATTCTGAATAAACAAACAAAAATACCTAGTTCTTTTTTTATTAGGCAAAGTTATGGGACATCCGATGATTGATATCAAAATAAAGTACTTCTTTTTTTTGTCCAATTTTTTAGTCTTGATATATGTCCATAAATTTTTGTAATAGGGAATAATAATGGAAATTGGAATTTGCTGCTACGTTTTCCTAAAAATCTTACAAAAATCTTACTTAGTATAAAAGGATTCGTTATTTTTCACTTTGCAAATTTTTGAAGTAGTTGAGAAAGGTTCAAACTAACTACGAATAGAAAATTCCATTTTAGTTTCAGTTGCTTTTTTAATACTTTAGTAATCTCTTTTAAAAGAGATAAGAACCGGTGAATCAGAAACAATTAATTAAGAATAAAAAAATTATTATTTTTATGGAACATACATATCAATATTCTTGGATCATACCTTTCGTTCCGCTTCCAGTTCCTATGTTAATAGGAGTGGGACTTCTACTTTTTCCAACGGCAACAAAAAATCTTCGCCGTATTTGGGCTTTTCCTAGTATTTTTTTGTTAAGTATAGTTATGATTTTTTCGGTCGATCTATCTATTCAGCAAATAAATAGGAGTTCTATCTATCAATACATATGGTCTTTGACCATCAATAATGATTTTTCTTTCGAGTTCGGACACTTTATTGATCCGCTTACTTCTATTATGTCAATATTAATCACCACAGTTGGAATTCTGGTTCTTTTTTATAGCGACAATTATATGTCTCATGATCAAGGATATTTGAGATTTTTTGCTTATATGAGTTTTTTTAATACTTCAATGTTGGGATTAGTTACAAGTTCGAATTTGATACAAATTTATATTTTTTGGGAATTGGTTGGGATGTGTTCTTATCTATTAATAGGGTTTTGGTTCACACGACCTAGTGCGGCAAGTGCTTGTCAAAAAGCCTTTGTAACTAATCGTGTAGGGGATTTTGGTTTATTATTAGGAATCTTAGGTCTTTATTGGACAACGGGCAGTTTCGAATTTCGGGATTTGTTCGAAATATTCAATAACTTGATTTATAATAACGAGGTTAACTTTTTATTTGTTACTTTGTGTGCCTTTCTATTATTTGGCGGCGCAGTTGCTAAATCCGCACAATTTCCCCTTCATGTATGGTTACCTGATGCCATGGAGGGGCCTACTCCTATTTCGGCTCTTATCCACGCCGCTACTATGGTAGCAGCGGGAATTTTTCTTGTAGCTCGTCTTCTTCCACTTTTCATAGCGATACCATACATAATGAATCTAATATCTTTTATAGGTATAATAACAGTATTATTAGGAGCCACTTTAGCTCTTGCTCAAAAAGATATTAAGAAAAGTTTAGCCTATTCTACAATGTCTCAATTGGGTTATATGATGTTAGCTCTAGGTATGGGGTCCTATCGAGCCGCTTTATTTCATTTGATTACTCATGCTTATTCGAAAGCCTTGTTGTTTTTAGGATCCGGATCAATTATTCATTCAATGGAAGCTCTTGTTGGATACGCTCCAGATAAAAGCCAGAACATGGCTCTTATGGGCGGGTTAAGAAAGCACGTGCCAATTACAAAAACTGCTTTTTTATTAGGTACACTTTCTCTTTGTGGTATTCCACCTCTTGCTTGTTTTTGGTCCAAAGATGAAATTCTTAATGATAGTTGGTTATATTCACCGATTTTCGCAATAATTGCTTCTTTCACAGCCGGATTAACTGCATTTTATATGTTTCGGGTTTATTTACTTACTTTTGAAGGACATTTAAACGTTCGTTTTCAAAATTACAGTGGCAAAAAAGGAAATTCCTTCTATTCAATATCTCTATGGGGTAAAGAAGAGCCAAAATCGATTAAAAAAAGTTTTCCTTTAGTTGCTTTATTAAAAATAAATAATAATGAAAGGGAAAGGACTTCTTTTTTTTCGAAGAAAACATACCGAATGGATACTCATGTAACAAAAATGCCTTTTCTTACTATTTT